TTCTGGTTCCGGCGAACGAATAATCATTGAGTCCTCCTCTTTCCGGACAACACATACAAAGAAACCCGCCAACAGTCAAGTAATTAGGAAACCTCTGAGATCTATTTCTAATTTGTTCCTTTCTATCTCCCAGCTATCTAGTTTCTTTAGTTATTTACTAGAACAATTATGATCGGGAAGTCGATCTGGGGCAAGTGTTCGGATCTATTATGACATAGCCCTGAGGCGCTCAACGGACCTTTGGAAGCTTGGAAACCTGCGACTTGACACAAAAAAGATTTTTTGGTGCAATGCTAGGGTATTCATATCTCAATGGATAACTGCCTAGATAGAACTACTTCCTCGATTTCTCTTACACAGAACATATGACGAGTCCTCTTTTCCAAATCATCGGAGCACTCATTTCATTAGTCATTCATAAAAGATATCCTGGTATCCATATTGAAATTGAATCATTCAAAGGACTGTTTTTGAGTTTGAATAGCGGATAGGGATAGATTCTGTCGGGTAGCGTTTATCGCTACGAGGTATCAGACGAAATAGAACGATCTTAGAATTAGAAGGGATATAATAAAATTCCGTGATTAGCTCTTCCCAGAGGAATGATCTATTGGATTTTACGGATGGATCCAAGAAACAAAAAAAAGAGAGTGTTCTTATTCAAATTCAAAGCGTCTCGTGATCTTCAACCAATTATACGCTTCAATATAATTCCCTGGAGTAAGCGCTATAGCTTGTTTCCAATACTCAGCAGCTTGATTGGACCAAGCCTCCGCAATTTCAGAATCTCCCTGGCGAATGGCCTGTTCTCCTCGGTCAGAATAGGTGGGTTAATTCCTTCCCTTAGAACCGTACTTGAGAGTTTCCTAACTCATACGGCTCAGCCTCAGCAGTCAATTATTTGGGTATCCCATCTTAATCTTCCCTAGACTAATTAAATAAGATTTCTCGTAAATCAATCCCATTTTTGTTTTGTTTCTCGGGTTAAGGTTAATTACATACATTTCCATGAGCTTCAAACGTGAATTTGGATTTCATTTCGAATTCAGTTTTCTCTTTTTTCCCACCTTCAGAAAAATGAAGCATAGACATCTCTGTTATCATTAGCATTTTCTGAAAGGTAACTATCTCGGTTTCATATCGAAATTTATTTTATATAGAATCTTTGAAAAAGACTTTTTTTCCTCCCTAAGAAAGAAAGGACTTACTCTCTTTGGGATCTGATACTACACCGCTGCTGAATACCTTAGTGGATCGACTCTATTACATAAGTGGATTCCTAACTTTTATCTCATATCATGACATAAGTAAAGCAGTTCTTATTGTATCGGCCCAAACCCTCACTAATTGATCTTTACGGCGCTTCCCCCATCAATTAGAACTTTTATCCATAGAATCGAGTCTTTAATAGGCATATTTATTTCTTCCTATTTTGGCTTCTATGAAGTCTCTTTCTTTGCTACAGCTAATAAAAATCGTTGCTTTGTACGATAAATATGTAGAAAGCCTATATTTCGTTCTAGTATTTACTGGCGGATTGGATCTTTCTTTCCCTCTTTCTATAGTGGAGATAGTCGCACGTAATGACAGATCACGGCCATATTATTAAAAGCTTGTGGTAAGAAGGGGTTTCGTTCGAGTGCCCGGAAATAATATTCCAAAGCTTTCGTATGTTCTCCGTTGCTTGTGTGGATAAGGCCTATGTTATAGAGTATATAACTTCGATCATAGGGATCAATTTCGAGTCGCGTAGCTTCATAATAATTATGTAAAGCTTCCGCATAATTTCCTTCGGATTGAGCTGACATCCGTTACGGTTGTTCATTCTATTCAAATAATCCCCGTTCCAGAACCGTACATGAGATTTCAATCTCATACGGCTCCTCCCTTCTGTACATAATGAATGATAAGAATCCATGAAATCCAAAAAAAGATATTGCAAGATTCTCATTATGAACTGGCAGGGGCTAGTATTTTTAGAAGAAATCTCTAGCCAGCCTTCCTGCAAGAGGCCTTTTCTGAACATCCAGCGTATTGGTGGTAGATAGAAAAAAAGGTAACTCCAACAATTTCTTTGTCCTCAACGCCTCCTATTTCTAGGAATGAGTCACTTCAACGGACTTCGATGGTTCTACGGGTATCCAAAATACGAACGAGATGGATGTTTGTTGTCCCAACCACTCTTGTTTGTTAGTCCCGATCCCGATAAGGAAAAGGGGGCAAGTTATAACTCAAGTTTTCCTGTTGTTGATTCCTAGGTGTAGTGCTTCTTCCTCTATGCCGCCTATTGGTACTAATGGAGTAGGATTGACTTGTAAGAACCTATAGGTAGAACCTTTCGCTCAATACTCAAATTGAAAATGGAAGCATCTGAGGCTGCATCACTCGGGGATACACGATAGAAGGAATTGTTCTATTTTCAAACTTCACCTTCACGAAGCGTAGGTTTCTTTCAGGTTTCTTTTAAGATAATATATAAAAATATGTTTTCGTTCTATCCCGAATCATGTGCCTTTCTCGCGCGTAAGACTTAAGAATGGTAAATAAATAAACAGAATCAAATCGCACCATCTCTGTAATAGGTAAATGCCTCTTTTTCTCCTGAAGTTGTTGGAATTATTCGTAATAAGATATTGGCTACAATTGAGGAGGTCTTATCAATAAAATTTCCATTTATCCGTGATCTAGGCATAGTTCACAATCCACTCCCTAATTCTTCTCATTACCTCTCGTGGGAAAAGAATCCCACAAACAAAGGAATTGGATAGTACGAAATCACACAAAAAAGACTCGGGGGATCAAAAAATGCATGTTTTTTTTATCCCCCGAGCCACGAATCTTTCTTTGACTTTGAGAAAAAAGTTGCTATTTCGAAGTGTTTGCATTGATGCGTCAGATCTATATCGCAGAGCTCTCTTTTTCTCTTGGTTAGGGTTATTCTTCCTTCCACTTCCACGGAACCTCAGGCGCATGATCAACGTATGACTCCAGGTATGACTCCAGAGCTTTTTTTCAGTTTTAAGTCTGCCTGGGTTTCCTCTAACCTTCTTATTTTCAAATTGTTCTCCGATAATTCATAATTTTGCATTACTAGCTCAATTTGGAGGGTTCTCTGGGTTTTCCAGAGGTGGCGGTTTTCCTCATGCAGAATGACAGAATTGTCATTGTCCAGGAACCCAACCTGGCTCTCCAACTATAACCGACCACTTTCGAGGGTTTTCTGTTTTTCCCGGAGGTGGAGGTTTTCCTCATGCAGGCGGAGATTTTTCTCCTGCAGAGTGGCAGAATTGTCCTGGAACCCGGAAACCAAACCTGTTTCTCCGCATCTTTGATCGTTATAGAGAGCTCTCGGTATGAATCACGAGAGCTTACGAGTTCTCTTTGAGTATATAGCCATAACGTGGCTAAGCCGCCCAACTGGCTTTTGGTTCGTGCCAGCTCGGAGGCAAGGGCGCAATTAATTTTGTTTCCATAGAATCTGGGACTGGTCTCGCTGATCGAGAGGACCCTCATCGATGTCGCGGTTGTGTGGGTTCAACCGTAAAGAGGAAGGTGTTAGCCCCCAAAAAAAGTAAGTTCTTTTCCCTTTTTCAGGTCTAGGTCTGCCTTGAGAATCCACGTTTTCGGTACGGTGATTCATTGGATGAACTATTCCAAAGGTTTTGTGTACTTTCCCTGAATACTCTTCCCGGAAGTCCCTGAATTCCGAAGGCATAGTCCTAGTAGTGAATGGTATGGGGGCCTTAGGTTGCGGGGCAACCCAAGAGCAGAACGTGAAAAAAAAGAGAATGAAATTACGAGAGAGTACCACGAACTCGGTCAACTGTGGGATAATATTGATCAGTCTCAAGAATTTGAGTACTTGTCGGACCCGGACCATCCTAGAAATCCGGGTTCAAAGTGCCTGAATCAGTTTGATCCGTTGGATCAGTACTCCCAAAACGACCAAAGGAACATTCATAGTTTTTCTAGTTGAGTTTAGAAAATACAGGAATGGTGAATGATACATCATATGTATATGTATTTTCGCATTCGCGATTCACCGGGTTTCTAGGCCATAATCAGAACATCATATTTTGTAGGAGAGATGGCCGAGCGGTCCAAGGCGTAGCATTGGAACTGCTATGTAGGCTTTCGTTTACCGAGGGTTCGAATCCCTCTCTTTCCGCCCCTTCACGGACTTTACGAACCTTATTGACCACAATGTATCAAATCAAATAACAACGAATACTTCCAGCAAGTGGATCTTTCTTTGATATAGATTCTAGATTACTCATTTTTGTAGTTTTGTAGTACGGAAAAATACTGGAAAGAGCGGTCAAGGAATGCAACTACCCTTGCCGATCTGTTTATGATACATAACTGGAAAACCCCCCTATCTTAGGTCGATTTATTTTGCCGAAAAGGGGGCCAAAATTTCCTAAGTTTTGTTCTTTTAGTTTTAGTTAGGTTCAAGTTTGACGGGAATAATGTTCTACAACTCGCAACTCTTCGATTTTCAAACCAACTCGACGACGAGCTATTATTTGCTTGACTACTCCTTTATATTGGGATGAGTGAAGAGTCAAATGTTCTGGCAATTTCTTCTGGGAGGATGAAGCAAGAGAATTTTGAATGAGAGCTCTGGTTTTTTGTTTATCCTTCGTTGTAATAATATCTTGGGGTTTGCAGCGATAACTTGGGATATCTACTAGACAACCATTAACTAAAATATGTCTATGATTCACTAATTGCCGGGCCCCAGGAATGGTCGAAGCCATACCCAATCGAAAAATTATGTTATCCAAACGCATTTCAAGTAATTGTAGTAAAACCTGACCTGTTGATCCTTTCGTTTTTCCAGCGATACGAATGTATTTAAGCAATTGTCGCTCTCCCAGACCATAATGAAAACGCAATTTTTGTTTTTCCTCTAGACGATTCCGATATTCAGGTTTTTTCCAAGATTCAAATTTTTTGTTGTTCTTTCTCTTTTGACGATCGGAGGGGAATTTAGCCACTTTCCTAGTTAGTCCCGGTAAAGCCCCCAGACGCTTTATTTTTTTCAGACGAGGCCCTCGGTAACGAGACATAAAGACTCCTTTTTTTTATTGAAAATTCAATTGAAAGAATAAACCTAAATTAAGACTGAACTAAATGATAAACGAAGCAAAATCTACTGAAGTACTGTACTACAAAGAAGAATGAGATGAATTGTATCAATATTCAGACTCTTTGGTATTTGGTATATATAGCAAGTCTACTTTTCTTGATTTGTTCCTAACTGCTCGAAGCTTTTGTTTTTTATTCATAGTTGGAAGTTCTTACGACATACTAAATCAGTTACTTTTTGAAAGACGGTAAAGAAGTCTTTTCAATAGTTCATTCCTTCGTGTCAAGGAGACATTCATGTTTTTAAAGTAGCAAATCGAACAAATAAAAAAGCCGGCTATCGGAATCGAACCGATGACCATCGCATTACAAATGCGATGCTCTAACCTCTGAGCTAAGCGGGCTCACATAACAGAAATTTTGCATAGGAATTCCGCAAACTGCCAGGATCTTAGCTAGTCAGAAATCCTCTAGCATCTAGCATATAGAAAGAAGAAATAATCGAAATCGAATTCAGAATGAATCTTCTCTAACAAGAAATCTCAAATAGAATTTTATATCCTTTCTCAATTGAAATCAAAATCAATCGAATTTCTCTTTTTATTTTCTATTTATATGCCTATTTATACGAATAGGCTTATAAAGAATCAAGATAATTAAGGATACAATATAGAACAGAAAAAAATGAGACATTCTTCTGGTTTCATTCAGAGCGATAAGACAATAAAGAATCGACCGTTCAAGTATGAAAAACCGCGCATTAAAAATGAGAAGAAGAGAGGTATCTATTCTGTGGTATAGATCCATCCATGTTGAATTGCGGATTCATCAATGCTAGAATCATTTCTGATTGGACTAAATACCCGTTCTCCGATAGATAAAGATAGATAAAAACATAAGAAATCAAATAGGAGTAAACGGATAAACTTTTTAGATATAGAAAGAATCCTATCTAATGAATTCAAAGGTTACGGTATAAGCAAAAATGAAAGAAGAATGAGAAAGAAAAGAAAGAGGGGGAAGGAGATCCTAGTTTCAAAACAAAAAAGGGGGATATGGCGAAATTGGTAGACGCTACGGACTTGATTGGATTGAGCCTTAGTATGGAAACCTACTAAGTGATAACTTTCAAATTCAGAGAAACCCTGGAATCAAAAATGGGCAATCCTGAGCCAAATCCTGTTTTCAGAAAAAAGGGGGGTTCTGAAAACAAGAATCCAAAAAGGATAGGTGCAGAGACTCAACGGAAGCTATTCTAACGAATGGGGTAGACTGCGTTGCTAGAGGAATCTTTCCAAGGAAGGGATGAAGGATGAACCTAGCTACAGACGTATACTGAAATATCAAACGATTCATATTAATTCCTCCCCGAATCCTTCTTTTTTTATTTTATATGAAAAATGTAAGCATTATTGTGAATCGATCCCCACAAATTCAGTGATCAAATCATTCACTCCATAGTCTGATAGATCTTTTAACGAACTGATTAATCAGACGAGAATAAAGATAGAGTCCCATTCTACATGTCAATAGCAATACCGACAACAATGAAATTTATAGTAAGAGGAAAATCCGTCGACTTTAGAAATCGTGAGGGTTCAAGTCCCTCTATCCCCAATCACACTAAAAAAAAAAGGCCCATCCCCCTAACTCTATCCTCTTTTTCATCCGCGGTTCCATTCCACAATATGTTTCTGATTCACTCTACACTTTGTCACCTGGATCGGAGCAGAAATGCTCCTCTGTTATCACAAGTCCTTGAGATGTACGATATACATACAAAAGAACATCTCTAAGTAAGGAACCCCTGTTTGAATCATTCACAGTACATATCATGATTCTTAATTCAATGAAACTTACAAAGTATTCTTGTTGACGATCTCAGCAATTCCCTGGATAAGACTTTGTAATTTGTAATGCTTTTTGATTCTCTTTCATTTGAATTGACAGAGACCTAATCCATCGAGTAGGATGGGTATGATATGTCGGGAAGGGTTGGGATAGCTCAGCTGGTAGAGCAGAGGACTGAAAATCCTCGTGTCACCAGTTCAAATCTGGTTCCTGGCATCTAGTTACTAATAGATACTCATAAAAATTCGATATGGATTATCAGACATATTGGTTACTAGTCTAGACCACGACTCATACTTCTCCATCTAGGTATCTAGAGATATACCTCCCTTTCTTGTTGTAGTATAGGGAAAGAAAAGAATTCGATGCTGTTTCGTCTTCTTTTTTCTTTGTTTCTATGGTGCCTCTTCTCATTCAAACAAAAAATATGAATCCTTCATACATATCCAAAAATTCAAGTTAGTTGTTTGAAAACCCAACACTCCGATCTTAAGGAGTGGATAGGTGGGATATAGGCAAGATTCATTTCCTTTCTTTCGTTTTTTCTTCCCATTCCCT